TTGATTTCATTTAGGATTTAGATAGGATAGAATCCGTTATGTTCCGGGGTTTCCATATACTTATAATTGCTGTTATAATTGAAATTAAGAAGTATTTTTTTTATTGAAAAGAATTAATACTGATTAGTACAGATTGATTATGTATCAATTACGATTTTGTTAGGTATCCATTTGGTAATTTTTTGAATTATATTATATCATTAGAGAAACAAAATTTGCAATTAAAATGCAAGAATCGTTCATCAATTTACAGTCAATAGTTAACGGTTCCTATTTCTCCTGAATTTTGTATTTTGTGACTCAAAATACATATTAATTCTTTTCAATAAAAAAATAAAGGAAAACAGGATTGCAAATACACATAAAAAAAAAAAGAGGACTAGTCTCATATATTTTGTATCGTTTTGGCGGCATGGCCGAGTGGTAAGGCGGGGGACTGCAAATCCTTTTTCCCCAGTTCAAATCCGGGTGTCGCCTCATCAAAAAAAGAATTGAAATTATCTCTTTAGTTTTGTTGAGAATTCTATAACTTTTTATAAAGTTATATTCAGTAAAAAAGCGAATTCCTTCTTTTTGGTAATCGGCAGTCACGAATGGAATAGTCCATTTCTCGAGGGGTTCTATGAAACAATTAGGAGACCGTAAAGATTAGATCAAATGAGAAAGGAGTAGGTATGTGCGATCTAGCTTAATTCTCTACTTTTCTACTTTTTCAAAAAGGAAATGGAGGGCAACAAAAGAAAGACAAAGTTTTTCCATTAGACTCAAAATCATATAAGAACTTGTTTGTTAGTTGATTGTTTCATCAATGGTGAATGGTGTTGTGCCTTAATTTTTTTTTGACTCTGCACTAGTGATTTCACTATTATTAGTGAACAATAATGATTAGTGAATAATTATGGAATAATTCTTTTATATTCATAGAGATAGGGGACATAATTCACATGGATATTGTAAGTCTCGCTTGGGCTGCTTTAATGGTAGTCTTTACATTTTCCCTTTCACTCGTAGTATGGGGAAGAAGTGGACTCTAGAAGTACTACTAATTGAGGAATCAACCTCAAACAGTATCAATTGTTTTATAGATTGTTCTGCCGAGCTTTTTTTTTTACTTTTATTTGTTTTTTTCCCTTTTTTACTGTTCAAAGAAAAAAGTTTTGCTTAATAATTTGAAAATGTATATATACTTTCGACCCAAAAGAACATAGACATAGTGGTTGTCCAATAAGATGCTCCGCGTAATAAGATATTGCCTCGGGCTAGTCACTCACATATTGCATGCTTACCACTCGTTTTATTCATTTTTTTAGTTATGATTTTTTTTTTCTTTTTTGAATTCATTTCATATCATGCTTAAAGGGTTAAAGATGGGGTTTGCTAATGATTTTTGAAATACCAAGAGAAGACCTTTCCACGGAATCGATACCCTCTATCATTTTTTAATTGTTCAATCAATTACTTCTTTAGAATGGTAAAAAAATCTTATTTTATTACTATATGCCCATAACATCTTTTCCATGATTGATTTGATTCTTCCGATGGATATGAGGATTCATATTGAAAAGAATCAGAAATCTATGAATTAGAATCATAAGAATAAGAGTTGCCTTTCGAGATTGATTAGAATGAAGATAAAAATAAATGAAATCGATAGATGAAGCAAAGAAATAGAATTAGGATACTATGTACATTAACATTAGATATAGGGAGTTAATCTATATGAAATTAATCTATATGAATATGAAGATATATATTGTAAGTTGATCTATATTCAACCTGTATATTTATCTTCATACTTTACATACTCCAATAGCTAAAATAGCTAGTATGGTAGAAGGATTCATAGATATCTTTCTACCATACTATCGGATCTCATAGAATACTGCTCTCATAGAATACTGATAATTCTAGTACACCCATTTCATTTAAGACGCTCAATTTGAATCCTTTTGATTTTTGTTTTATTCTTTTCAGTCATTGATAAGAACTAAAAAGTGAAGTTTAATTCAAATTAATCACTTTGACTTATCGTTTTTACGTATATTATAAGTAAAAAGGCAGTAGGAACTAGAATGAACAGTGTAGTAGCAATAAATGCGAGAATATTTACTTCCATAATTTCATCGTTTCATTTTCTTTTTTTTTTTATTCGCAATAACTCAGGATTTAATCCCATAGAAATGATAAATCTTTGGCTTGTAAATTCAATAGTATGAATTACATCGCGATGATATCGAATCTTATTAGAATATCATGAATAACAATATCTGAACTCTCAAATCAATTCATCGTCGAGAATTGAATAGTATAACATAGGAAGATCTTTTATCCATATCAAATTCGAAATTGGATTACTGATCCAATCAAAAATTTGTTTCTTTTAGTATTTTTTTTATGATAAAAAAAAAATACTTTTTTGAACTTAAACTCAAAAAATAATAAAAAATGACTTCGCTAAAAGAGATGGAATTTTTGTTTGATCTTAGTAATATCATCTTTACTTGAATTAGGAATGGGACATATATATATATCAAAAGTCCAGTGTGAAATTTGAATGAGATAGATTCTTTAAAATTCAAATTCGTAATTTGAATTAATAGTTGATATTACACAAAATAGGAAATTGAATATGAAAAATTCTATCAAAGTCACTATGTGAAATTGATTTTGTATCGTACAAATGGACTTTTTGTATGTGCTCCCCCGAAAGATATAGTACTCAAAAAGGGGACTCATTCACCAAGCCCATTCTGGTATCTATTGTTTGAATCCTAAATATGATTCTAGCAATAATTGTACTAATCTACATATGACTTTCTGCCATGAAAAAGTACTTCTTGAAGAACTGCAAATTTCCAGATTTGTTTGGTTTCAGAATAAATGTGAAAAAAGAAAATATAAAAACTATAAAACAAGAAAAATCAAAAAATTCTATTATGTTATTTGTTCTTTCTTTTCCAATAAAGAAAGAGATTAATTGATATATCTATTTTGATTGGATTGAGATCCGGGTCGGGACTGACGGGGCTCGAACCCGCAGCTTCCGCCTTGACAGGGCGGTGCTCTGACCAATTGAACTACAATCCCAGGGAAAAAAATGTACAACATATATGTTTATGATTTCATTGCCTTCAAACACCTTCTATGTGGATCTATATAGATTTTAGATTATATGTAGATGAAAATCTACATATTGTAACAGAGGTGTGAGTAATGTATTGATATACACACCGACATGCGCTTTAATGAGAGGAATATGGATTATTTGTCATTTTGATTTATTGTAAAATGAATTGCTAATAAAATAAATCTTTCAAAGAATAACGAAAAAAGGAGTTTTTTTTTTTTTCGTTATTCTTTTCTTAAACTTTATACTTACAGATCCTAACCTGAATCGAGATTTTTATTAAGATAATAATTTTTTGAAAAAAAAAAACAGAGAAAATAAATAGCAGTAGAAAGATATCCAAAAATCGGATTTTTTTTTTATTTTTCCGTATCAAAAATTTATGAAGAAGAAAAAAAGCGTTATAACCTTTCATGGTGGATCGGCTAATTAGTGGGCCGAGCTGGATTTGAACCAGCGTAGACATATTGCCAACGAATTTACAGTCCGTCCCCATTAACCGCTCGGGCATCGACCCAAGAAGAATCCATTATAGGCTTTCTTTTTTTTTTATAATTCCCGATGAACTTTCTTTCGTAGTACCCTACCCCCAGGGGAAGTCGAATCCCCGCTGCCTCCTTGAAAGAGAGATGTCCTGAACCACTAGACGATGGGGGCATACTTGCCCAACTGCCATCATATTATGATCATAGTATGAATAGTTTTTTGAAATTGTCAATATTCAAAAAATGGAATAATGTGAATCAATTCAAAGGGTTTTTATGTCTTTCATGATTCCATAGAATTTTAGAATTTGTCATTTATATTTATTTTATGAATGGTTCATTCTAATTACCATTTTTTTATAGAATAAAAAAATTGATTTTTATCAAAATGATTTGATCTTTTATTTCAAATTTCAATTGTTATTTATTAGTTATATTAGTTTATTTATATATAGAATTTGATATAGATCATATATAATCTAACTCCATTTTTATTAGTTTTTATAAAATAAAGATTCTTATTATAATAGAATAATTAATATTATAATTAATGAATCTCTAGATTCATTAATTATAGTTATTTTATATCTTATAGTTAAAATAATTAGAGTGATATATAAATATTATAATATTTAAAAATAGAGTGATATTATATATATATCAATTATATATATTACTCTGAATTAGAATTAATATCAAATTCGATAATCAAAAATGAAAATAGTAATTAGAACTCAATTCTTAAAAAAAAATTCTAAATATTCTAAAACTAATAAGTGATTCCTCTGCTATATGTCATAAAAGTGGATTAAACCCCATTTCTCATACTTTCAATCATTCAGTCAATCATTATTATAAGGTTATAGGTAGTTCTATCTCATACTGAGACAAGAAATCCAGGAAATTCAAAAAAGATCAATTTTGAAATATGAGAAGAGGAATAGATATCCATAAATACTTGCAATTTTTTTTTATCGACAAGTTGCTTTATCAATGAAATATCTTTGATCTATGTTGACTTGGTTAGTGTGTACATGTATCAATCAAATGAATTTCATTATGCTATGGCTCAATATTCAATTAGGATTGGTCTTTTGAAACAATTAATTTCATTGATCAAATACAATATCAATAAACCTTTTTACCTAGGCTCACTAGCCCATTCCCATACTACTTACTAGGTAAATCCAATGGATCGTTCCAAAATGAGCTACTATGTGGATAAAAATAATTTATGTACATATATTATTCTAATATAGAATTAGAATATATTCTATAATAATTATATACATTAAACTCATAGTAGCTAGTGGTTTATTGATAAATTAAGTTAAATGGGCCCTTTTAACTCAGTGGTAGAGTAACGCCATGGTAAGGCGTAAGTCATC